TGATCCTATTGATTAGATATTTAGATATGGAATTTAGAGATGGAAATAGAATGCATTGATCGATTCTATTATCTCCTCCTGTCCGAGATTGAATAGATTTTATTCAATATTCAATGCGTTGAATTGTGAGGAATCCTTAAAAGGATTCTTCTAAATCTCGATCTTTAGTACTCGAAATGGGTCCGAAATGCCTGGATGTTAATCGAATAAGACCTAGTAAGACCAACTACTAGTAAGACATAAGACAAACCCATGGGTTAGGTTTGATATCAGTAAAAAGATTGATTTTGATTGAAGCAACCCTATCCACTGGGGCACAGCACAGTGATAGAGTTAGCCAAATCGTAACTGATCTAGAATCTATAGAAAGAAGATATTTCTAATGGAATCGCGCGTTAGCGGACAATTCGACAGACCAAATGCTAAAACCAACTCACGGAAATCGAAAGGGTGCAAACACTAATGAATTTTATTAAGACCAATAAGACCAATTCATTATCTTTGAAACAATAAGTTGGGGCTGTTTTTCCGCAAAAAAATAAGGGCGATGAGTCGGGGATTCCTAACTCGTCCAAGTTCAAACGGACCCCCAATCTTCTTGCATAAATTCAGTATCGGTAAGATTGGAATTTTGAATGATGAGCAATTGGGTTGGGTGGGATATAAATATATAGATTGTATAGCCCAGTCCACGATCCGCGTGATTTTTTATTCTATTGATTCCGTTTGGCTTGGGTCTGATTGTAGTTTTTAGCCGGGCTCATGTCATGATTTTTATTTAAAAAATTCACTTATATTACTATTAGGTATGCCAAGAAAGGGAGTATCCCTAACTCTTCTCTTTGATCATGGATAGGAAGGAAAAATTCGTATGTATGTAATTCACCCATGAAAATTTATGAAGAAGAGTGGGTTTGTTTATCCGAAATAGGGTACCGAGTGGGTCCATTGAAATTCATTTTTTTCTATTTTATGCCTCGAACGATCCCCGAAGCGCGAGCATGTGAGAATGATTCTATTTCGATGTAGCAAGTAACCGACCGGCTACAAACAATAATGAGAAAATGAAAACGATACTCTATATACAATACAAAGAAAGTTTTTTGTTAATTTGAAAATTAATTAAAAAATTAGGGCTATACGGACTCGAACCGTAGACCTTCTCGGTAAAACAGATCAAACTTTTTATTACCGAAATGATTGGAACTGTTTCAAAGACCCAACATGCATTTTTTTTGCATTGGGCTCTTTCATCAACTGATATAAATATCAGCTAGTCCGCCATATTTTTTCTTAACAGAAAGATAACGAGATGGCTCCACGTGCTCTGATTCAGTATTTAGATTTCTGTACAGGAGCAATACCAAAGTGTTTCAAAGAAGAGTTACCTTGACGTAGGTCTGCCTCTGGCCTAGATCAACCTAAGTTAAATGGAGTCTCTATCGCTCTGCCCAAAGCGTCAAATATGAAACTTCATACACCTTAAAGTTCATAGGACGAAAAGAGATTTTTTGAGGTCCTTATACTCATTATGCCTAGCATTGAATGGACTGGGTATTCACCTTATCAATTATCAAATCTATGATGAGTTCTATTTGTTGGCGCCTAAATTGGCACCGGAATTGGACCAATCAAATATTTGTCAGGCTATTGTTCTCTTGTTCCCTCGAATCTACGGAGTAAGACATGAATTTATCAATAAGAGAAATTCTGTTGATTGCATGATGGACTCCTCTGAAAAAACATTGGCGCGCGTGTAAACGAGGTGCTCTACCTAACTGAGCTATAGCCCTTTTGTTTGTGATAAATATTTTAATCTGTATATAATTTCTTGTCAAGATGAATATTCCATGATCCGACATGATAGATCTCAGATATATCTCCTGTGAAGGATGGGCATTGCTTAGAAGTAAGATTCCATTTATAATTTATAATATAATCCATCGGTGTGAAGGGTCTCTTTTGTTTCTCTTTGTGATGATAAATGACCTACTTAACCCAGTGGTTAGAGTATTGCTTTCATACGGCAAGAGTCATTGGTTCAAATCCAATAGTAGGTAGAGCTTATTAGATACCGCAGTGTATCTAATAAGTATTTCTACCCACCTTCTTTTTTTTATTGATTTTGTCTCTTTTCCATTCCCGATACTCATATTCTATTGAATTGAATTTTTTTCGTTGCATCGGAATCCGATTACACTTGATTGTATTCAATCGGCAGAATCAAAATATGGTGTATAAACAGAACTTCTTTTTATTATTCGGACGCATCAACAACAACTAGTTACGAGATTCCATTAATAGCCTCTACCCGCGTCCTAGCTCGTCTGAGAGCTAAATTCGCCTCAATTGTTTGTCTCTTGCCTTCAGCTCGGCTCAAGTTAGCTTCAGCTATTTCAAGAGTTTGCTGAGCTTCTTGCGGATCAATGTCATTACCCTTCTCCGCATCATTTACTAAAACAGTTATTTCATTATTGCCTATTCTAGCGAAACCACCCAT